CAAGTAGTTTTGTTGGTTGGTTAATTGGTCACATTTTATTCATGAAATGGGTTGGATTGGTATTATTCTGGATACGGCAAAATCATTCTATTCGATCTAATAAGTACCTTGTGTCAGAATTGAGAAATTCTATGGCTCGAATCTTTAGTATTCTCTTATTTATCACCTGTGTCTACTATTTAGGCAGAATGCCGTCGCCTATTGTCACTAAGAAACTGAAAGAAACATCAGAAATGGAAGAAACCTCAGAAATGGAAGAAAGGGGAGAAAGTGAGGAAGAAAGCGATGTAGAAACAACTTCCGAAACGAAGGAGACTAAACAGGAACAAGAGGGATCCGCCGAAGAAGACCCTTCCCTTTGTTCGGAAGAACAGGAAGATCCGGTTTACGAAGATTCTTATCTTGATACCTATCAAGATAATTGGGAATTGGGAAGACTTAAAGAAGAGAAAAATGAAAAGACTTATTTCTGCTTTGAAAAACCTCTTGTGACTTTTCTTTTCGATTATAAACGATGGAATTGTCCATTGCGATATATAAAAAATGATCGGTTTGAAAATGCTGTACGAAATGAAATGTCACAATATTTTTTTTATACATGTCCAAGTAATGGGAAACAAAAAATATCTTTTACATATCCACCCAGTTTATCGACTTTTTCGGAAATGATAGAACGAAAAATGTCTTTGTACACGACAAAAAAATTATCCCATGGAGACCTGTATAATTATTGGGTTTATACCAATGAACAAAAAAAATACAACTTGAGCAATGAATTAATAAGTCGAATAAAAGCTCTAGAAAAAAAAAAAAAAGAAAAGGGATTTCTTGTTCTAGATATGCTCGAAAAAAGGACTAGATTTTGCAATCATGAGAATGAAAAAGAATGCTTGACCAAAACATATGATCCTTTATTGAGTGGACCATGCCGTGGAGCAATAAAAGATTTTTATTTATGTACAATCATAAATGATTTTATCCCTTATATGGAGGATTCCATAAAAAGTCTTTGGATAAATAAGGTCCATGAGCTACTTCCTAATAATTTACGAGAATTTGAACATCAAAAGAATTCACTTGGTGGTGGTAAATCATTTTTTAATTATATCGTTAATTTCTTAACTTCATTTTCTTTTGAATTCACACCCAATTTTTCTTTGAAAAACTGTTCTTTATTGGCAGAACAAAGAAAAATTGATTCAGAAAGTCAAGCAAAATCTTTGAAATTTGTATTCGATATAATAACAATTGATCAAAATGATCAAACAACTAGAAATGAATCTATTGGAATAGAAGAAATCAGTAAAAAGGTTTCTCAATGGTCATATAAATTGACCAATGTTCTGGAACAACTGGAGGAAGAAAATGAGGAAAAATCGATGGAAGATATTGAAATTCGTTCAAGAAGAGCCAAACGTGTGATAATTTATACTGATAATGAGAATAATACCCATTTTTTTACTAATAATACTAGTAATAGTGATCAAGGAGAAGATGTGACTTTGATACGCTACTTGCAACAATCGGATTTTCGTAGGGATATAATAAAAGGATCCATGCGTACTCAAAGACGTAAAACAGTTATTTGGAAAATGTTTCAAGCAAATGCGCATTCCCCGCTTTTTTTGGATCGAATAGACAAAACATTTTTTTTTTCTTCTTTTGATATCTCTGAAATGATGAATCTCATTTTTAGGAATTCGGTCGAGAGAGAACCGGAATTGAAAATTTCCAATTTTGAGGAGGAAGGGACAAAAGAAAAGAAAAAAAACGGGGAGAAAAAAGAGGAAAATGAACAGATAGTAACATCAGAAAGTTGGGATAACATTATATTTGCTCAAGCAATAAGAAGTTCAATGTTAATAACCCAGTCTTTTCTTAGAAAATACATTGTATTGCCTTCATTGATAATAGCGAAAAATATTGGCCGTAGGTTATTACACCAATTGCCCGAGTGGTATGAGGATTGGAAGGAATGGGAGAGAGAAAGACATGTTAAATGCACCTATAATGGTGTTCAATTATCGGAAACAGAATTTCCCCAAAATTGGTTAACAGAGGGTATTCAGATAAAGATTCTATCTCCTTTCTATCTTAAACCTTGGCGAAGATCTAAAATACGATCTCATCATGAAGATCCAATGAAAAAAAAAAGAAAAAAAGAAGATTTTTGTTATTTAACAATTTTGGGAATGGAAAAAGAAGTTCCTTTTGGTCCTCCCCGAAAACGACCTTCTTTTTTTGAACCCATTTATAAAGAACTCCTAAAAAAAATTAGAAAAGGAAAAAAGAATTCTTTTTTCCTTCCAAAAGTTTTTAAAGAAAAAAAAAAATGGGTTATCGAAATAGTTCTAGTTATAAAACAAAAAATGAAGGAAAAAGTAAACCCCATTTTCTTATTTGAATCGAGGAAGGTAAAAGTATATAAACCGAATGAAAATGTAAGAGATTCTAAAATAAATAATAAGATTATTCGCAAATCAACCATTCGAATTCGATCCATGAATTGGGCAAATTACTCACTCATAGAAAAAAAAATAAAGGATCTTGCTGATAGGACAGTCACAATCAGGAATCAAATAGAACTAGAACGAATCACAAAAGACAAGAAAAAAATAGTTCTAACTTGTGATGATAAAAAATCGGAATCACAGAAACATATTTTGCAGATATTTAAAAGAAAAAAGATCCGATTTATACGTAAATTAAATTTTTTTATGAAATCATTCATTGAAAAAATATACATAGATATCTTTCTACGTATGATTACTATTTTTAGGATCAATGCACAACTTTTCCTTGAATCAATTTCTAATACTAATATCAGTAATAATAATTCAAAAAAAAAAATTATCACAAAATCGATTTACAACGATGAAATAAATCGAAAAGGAATTGATGAAACAGATCAAAATACAATGAACTTTATTTCAACTATAAAAAAATCGTTTATTTATTATTATTCAAATATTTATTATTATTATAATTATGATTTATCCTACTTGTCCCAAGCATATGTATTTTACAAATTATCACAAACCCAATTACTTAACAAGTATCACTTGAGATCTGTACTTCAATATACCAGGACCCATTCTTTTATTAAGGATAAAATCAAGGATTATTGTATGACACGAGGAATATTTGATTACAAATCAAAGCAAAAGAAAATTTATAAGTCTGGAAAAAATGAATGGAAAAACTGGTTAAAGGGCCATTATCAATACAATTTATCTCAGACAAAATGGTCTCGATTAGTAACTCAAAAATGGCGAAATAGAATCAACCAACGCTCTATGATTCAAAATAAAAACTCAATTAAATTTGATTCACATAAAAAAGAAAAAGACCAATTTATTCATTACATGAAGCAAAATCACTATGCGATGGCAGTGGATTCATTGACGATTCAAAAAGAAAAATTTAAAAAACACTACAGATATTCTCTTTTATCACATAAATATATGAATTATGGGAATAGGAAGGACTCATATATTTATGAATCAACATTACAAGTAAAAGGAGACCAAGAAATTCCATACAATTTCAATACACTGAAACCCGAATCATTTTATGTATTCGTAAGTATACCTATTAGTAATTATCTTATTAGTAATTATCTAGAAAAGGAATATATTATTGCTACACATAAAAATCTGGATAGAAAATATTTTGATTGTAGAATTCTCCCTATTTGTCTTAGAAAAAATATCGACATTGAGACCTGGACCAATACGCATATCAGCACCAAAATTGAGAAAAATACTAAGACTGAAAACATAATTCTCAAAAAATGGAAAAAAAAAGATATTTTTTCTCTTACAATTCATCAAGGAATTAAACCATCCAATCAAAAAAAACACTTTTTTGATTGGATGGGAATGAATCAAGAAAAGGTTTATCATACCATATCAAATCTAGAACCCCAGTTGTTCCCAGAATTTGTGCCACTCCTTGATGCATATAGGATTAAACCACGGATCATACCAATCAAATTTCTTCTTTTTAATTTTTATTTCTATGAAAATATTAGTAAAAATAAAAAAAAAAATCTTCAGATATTACCTAATCAAAAAGAATATCTTAAATTAGAAAATTTCAACCAAGAAAAAAACGAACAACAGGAACAAGAAAATCTTGGAGTTGAAGACAATTACGCGAGATTAGACATTAAAAAAGGTAAAAAGAAAAAACAACAATTCAAGAAGGAAGGAGAACTAGAATTCTTCCTGAAAAAATATTTCCTTTTTCAATTAAGATGGGATGACTTCTTGAATCGAAATATGATCAATAATATCAAGGTATATTGTCACCTACTTAGACTGATAAATCCAAGGAAAATGACTATATCCGCGATTCAAAGAGGAGAGATACGTCTGAATAAACTGCCAACTCACAAAGATCTACCTATTACAGAATTGATAAAAAAGGGAGTATTTATTGTCGAACCGATTCGTTTATCTATAAAAATGGATGGAAAATTTATTATATATCAAACCCTAGGTATTTCATTGATCGATAAAATTAAGCACCAAACTAACAGAAAATGTATAAAAAAAAGATATGTTGATAAGAAGAATTTTGATAAATCCGTTGCAAGGCACGGCAATATACTTGTGAATGGAGACAAAAGTAATTATGATTTCTTTGTTCCTGAAAATATTCTATCTCCTAGACGTCGTAGAGAATTGAGAATTCTAATTTGTTTTAATTCTCGTAATTGGAATTTTGTGGATAGAAATCTAGTATTTTGCAATGAAAGCAACATAAGAAACTCTGGAAAATTTTTGAATGAGGACAAGCATTTTAATACTAATACAGATACAAATAAATTCATTAAATGCAAATTGTTTCTTTGGCCCAATTACCGATTAGAAGATTTAGCTTGTATGAATCGCTATTGGTTTAATACCAATAATGGCAGCCGTTTCAGTATGTTAAGGATATATATGTATCCACGATTCAGAATTTGTTAATAGTATATTTCCTATATATCTGTGATATTTTTCGGTAGATGAAAGCCGAAAGATATACATATACGCTGTATTACATTCTGGTACATGACACGGATTTAATGGCGTATCAACTCAATTGAATCTAGGACGAAATCGGCAGAATCCTTGAATGTAGAAATGTATTTTCTCTTTCTTTTCTATCCAAATCAAATTTTCAATTTGATTTGGATAGAATAGAAAAAAATAGGAAAAAATCCAAATTTTTGTGTGTACTAGATTAAAATAACTGGCATAAAGATTATTATTTTTATTTTTCCTGATTGCTTCGGTAAAGTAAAATAAATCCATGGGAAAGAAAAAAAGATAGAAAATTTTTTTTATGATCAAAAATTCATTCATCTCAGTTATTTCACAAGAAGAAAAAGAAGAAAACAAAGGTTCTGTTGAATTTCAAGTATTAAGTTTCACCAGTAAGATACGTAGACTTACTTCACATTTGGAATTGCACAAAAGAGATTTTTTATCCCAAAGAGGTCTACGAATAATTCTGGGAAAACGTCAACGGCTCCTGGCTTATTTGTCAAAGAAAAATAGAGTCCGTTATAAGAAATTAATGGATCAGTTGGATATTCGGGAACCAAAAACTCGTTAATTTAATCGTTTGAATTTTTTTTTATTTTAATAGTTATTTTATTAGATTTTTCATTTTGATGAACCTCGTTTTGAGGAATTCGTGGAATAATGAATTAAGGAAGAAAAAATATGACTATACCGGCTACAAGAAAAGATCTCATGATAGTCAATATGGGCCCTCACCACCCATCAATGCATGGTGTTCTTCGACTGATCGTTACTCTCGATGGTGAAGATGTTATTGATTGTGAACCCATATTGGGATATTTACACAGAGGAATGGAAAAAATAGCAGAAAACCGAACAATTATACAATATCTTCCTTATGTAACACGTTGGGATTATTTAGCTACTATGTTCACAGAGGCAATAACGGTAAATGCACCAGAACAATTGGAAAATGTTCAAGTACCTCAGAGAGCCAGTTATATCAGAGTAATTATGCTGGAGCTGAGCCGTATAGCTTCTCATTTGTTATGGCTTGGACCTTTTATGGCGGATATAGGTGCACAGACTCCTTTTTTCTATATTTTCAGAGAGAGAGAATTGTTATATGACCTATTCGAAGCCGCCACAGGTATGCGAATGATGCATAATTATTTCCGCATCGGAGGAGTAGCTGCTGATTTACCTCATGGATGGATAGATAAATGTTTTGATTTCTGCGATTATTCTTTAACAGGAGTTGTTGAATATCAAAAACTTATTACACGGAATCCCATTTTTTTGGAACGAGTTGAAAGAGTGGGCATTATTGGTGGAGAGGAAGCAATAAATTGGGGTTTATCAGGACCGATGTTACGAGCTTCTGGAATTCAATGGGATCTTCGTAAGGTTGATCATTATGAATGTTACAATGAATTCGATTGGGAAGTCCAATGGCAAAAAGAAGGAGATTCATTAGCTCGTTATTTAGTACGAATAGGTGAAATGGGGGAATCTATAAAAATTATTCAACAGGCTCTAGAAGGAATTCCTGGAGGTCCCTATGAGAATTTAGAAGTCCGACGCTTTGATAGAGCAAAAAATTCCGAATGGAATGATTTTGAATATAGATTTATTAGTAAAAAACCTTCACCCAATTTTGAATTGTCGAAACAAGAACTTTATGTCAGAGTAGAAGCCCCAAAAGGAGAATTAGGAATTTATTTGATAGGGGATAATAGCATTTTCCCCTGGAGATGGAAAATTCGTCCACCCGGTTTCATCAATTTGCAAATTCTTCCTCAGCTAGTTAAAAGAATGAAATTGGCTGATATCATGACGATACTAGGTAGTATAGATATCATTATGGGAGAAGTTGATCGTTGAAATGATAATTGATACGACAGAAGTACAAGCTATCAATTCTTTTTCTACATCGGAATCCATAAAAGAAATCTATGGACTCATATGGATGTTTGTATCCATTTTTACCCTTATATTTGGAATCATAATAGGGGTACTAGTAATTGTGTGGTTAGAAAGAGAAATATCTGCAACGATACAACAACGTATTGGGCCTGAATATGCTGGTCCGTTGGGAATTCTTCAAGCTCTAGCGGATGGGACTAAATTACTTTTTAAGGAGGACCTACTCCCATCTAGAGGAGATATTCGTTTGTTTAGTGTCGGACCGTCTATAGCGGTCATATCAATTCTACTAAGTTATTTAGTAATTCCTTTTGGATACCGCCTTGTTTTAGGTGATCTCAGTATAGGTGTTTTTTTATGGATCACCATTTCAAGTATTGCCCCTATTGGGCTTCTTATGTCAGGATATGGATCGAATAATAAATATTCTTTTTCAGGTGGTCTACGAGCTGCTGCTCAATCTATTAGTTATGAAATACCATTAACTCTATGTGTGTTATCAATATCTCTACGTGTGATTCGTTGGAATATGAACTTTTACCTCTTTCCTAGAAATAAATAAAGAAAAGAGGTTGAATGTATTGAATAGATATTTTTTTTTATTCATCGATGAGTTAAACCAGATAGTTATATGAGTGAAACAAAACAGCTTATAAATTTGCAGTAAGAAGAGAAAATCTCATTCCCTATGTACAAGAATGAAATTAAAGTAAACATAAGCAGTGTAAACTGTTTACCCCAAGATTGAGATTCTTTGATTAGTCATCATATCTTGAAGCGGGTGCAAAAGATCAACTGTATGGAGTTTCCACTACTGCCTTGTATGTATTAACATACCGGGGATCAATCAAAAATCGGTGGACAGTTAGGAACACCAAGGTACACAAAGGATTAGTAATGGGGATAATGTAAGGTATCAAAAAAAGAGATATTTCTGCATAAAACGAATCATAATAAGGGCTTTAAGTTGGTAGAAATGATCAAGAAGTATCTCCCTACGATTCCGATCTCGAGTATGCTCCTATTCACTGATTAAAGAAATGACTATCAAGAACGAATTAATCCTTTATTTTTTTTTTCTAAATACCTTCTTCTGAGACAGAAGAACAGGAACAAAAGAAATGGAATGGAATGCAATAATCGAATGAATGAATAAAAATTTTTATAAAATAAAAANAAAAGATCTTTATTTATTCTTTTTTTCCTATATCCGTATTCATACATACGGAATTCTTATCATTATTCATGAACTAATGCCTATATATATATTGATAACGAATATTTTATTGAAAGATTAAGTTATTACCGAACAAAGAAAAATTATCATTATCATTATAAGGATGAGATCAATTCGGAAGCACTTTTTTTCTTATTCTAGCGGACAGAATTCCATTGGTCTAATTTGGGACTGGGACTCTCCGATGTATCTTTATTCGATCTATCCGGACGAAAATACCGAACCAGTCCTTACATTTATTTGTGGCCATAGAGGAGCCGTATGAAGCTGAAGTTTCATGTACGGTTTTGTAATAGCGATGGGAACAGTGATGTTATTATCGACTATGATTATCTAATAGTTCAAGTACAGTTGATATAGTTGAAGCACAGTCAAAATATGGTTTTTGGGGGTGGAATCTGTGGCGTCAACCTATAGGGTTTATTGTTTTTCTAATTTCTTCTCTAGCCGAATGTGAGAGATTGCCATTTGATTTACCGGAAGCAGAGGAGGAATTAGTAGCAGGTTATCAAACCGAATATTCAGGTATCAAATTCGGTTTATTTTATATTGCTTCTTACCTAAATCTATTACTTTCTTCATTATTTGTAACAGTTCTTTACTTAGGTGGGTGGAATTTTTCTATTCCGTACATATCTATTCCTGAACTTTTCGGAATAAATAAAATGGCCGGAGTTTTTGGAATTACAATTGGTATCTTTATTACATTAGCTAAAGCTTATTTGTTTCTGTTCATTCCTATCACAACAAGGTGGACTTTGCCTAGGATAAGAATGGACCAGCTATTAAATCTTGGATGGAAATTTCTTTTACCTATTTCTTTAGGTAATCTATTATTGACAACTTCTTCCCAACTTGTTTCACTATAAATAAGAAAATACGATAACGATATTCCAGATTCATAACCTCTTTCAAACAAGAGAAAGAAACATCAATTTATTCCTGGATATTTACAATATGTTCTCTATGGTGACTGGGTTCATGAATTATAGTCAACAAACAATACGAGCTGCAAGGTATATTGGTCAAAGTTTCGTAATTACCTTATCCCACACAAATCGTTTACCTATAACTATTCAATATCCTTATGAAAAATCGATCACATCAGAGCGTTTCCGTGGTCGAATCCACTTTGAATTTGATAAATGTATTGCTTGTGAAGTATGTGTTCGTGTATGCCCGATAGATCTACCCGTTGTTGATTGGAGATTTGAAAGAGATATTAAAAAAAAACAATTGCTTAATTATAGTATTGATTTTGGGGTCTGTATATTTTGTGGTAATTGTGTCGAGTATTGTCCAACAAACTGTTTATCAATGACTGAAGAATATGAACTTTCTACTTTTGATCGTCACGAATTGAATTATAATCAAATTGCTTTGGGTCGGTTACCAATGTCAATAATTGGAGATTACACAATTCAAACAGTTATGAATTCGACTCAAATCAAAATAGACAAAGATAAACCCTTTGATTCAAGAACGATTACCAATTACTAAGATTTTGTTTTGATATAAAAGACCCAAGCTTTTTTTTATTTTGTTTGGTCAGTAACTACAAATAATAACTAATAATTATTGATTGTTGAGAATTATTCTTTGATTTAAACTGAGAATATATTTTTCGTGATGATTTCGAAATATACAATCCCCATTACTCTTTTCTCGATAATTTTATCTATATCTACATTAATCCATATAAAAAAAAAAGTTTTAATTCAATTAGGAATGTATCATATACAAGAAAAAAATGGGGCAACCCCTTTTCCTTTCCTGGACCATTCAGTAAGGTCATGAAATATTTCGACTTATTTATTAATTTATTATTTTAATAATGGATTTACCTGGACCAATACATGATATTCTTGTAGTATTTTTTGGATCAGTTCTTGTATTAGGAGGTCTGGGAGTAGTATTACTTACCAATCCCATTTTTTCTGCCTTTTCGTTGGGATTGGTTCTTGTTTGTATATCCTTATTCTATATTCTATCGAATTCCTATTTTGTAGCTGCCGCACAGCTCCTTATTTATGTTGGAGCTATAAATGTCTTAATCATATTTGCTGTAATGTTCATGAATGGTTCAGAATATTCCAATGATTCCTATTTTTGGACCATTGGAGATGGGGTCACTTCACTGGTTTGTACAAGTATTCTTTTTTCACTAATTACTATTATCCCAGATACGTCATGGTACGGAATTTTTTGGACTACAAGATCAAGCCAGATTATGGAACAGGACCTAATAAGTAACATTCAACAAATTGGTATTCATTTATCAACAGATTTTTATCTTCCGTTTGAACTCATTTCCATAATTCTTTTAGTTTCCTTGATAGGTGCAATTACTATGGCTCGTCAATAATAAATACTTAGAATTAAATTCTAAATAAATAACTAAATAAATAAAATAAATGGAAAGGTTTAAGGTTTTTATAAGGTTTTTAATTAAACCTATCTATTGCCAATACCTTCTTTTATTCTGTAATCGTTCTATTCTAATCAATCGAATCGGTTGAATTGTTGTTCATATTGAAATGAATCGAGATTGATAAGGAGTTAGTCAATGATGTTCGAGCATGTACTTTTTTTGAGTGTCTATTTATTTTCTATCGGTATCTATGGATTGATCACAAGTCGAAAGATGGTTAGAGCACTTATGTGTCTTGAGCTTATACTCAATTCGGTTAATATCAATCTCGTAACATTTTCAGATATATTTGATAGTCGCCAATTAAAAGGCGACATTTTCTCAATCTTTGTTATAGCTGTTGCGGCTGCTGAAGCAGCTATTGGGCTAGCTATTGTTTCATCAATCCATCGTAACAGAAAATCAACTCGTATCAATCAATCGAATTTGTTGAATAATTAGTTATGATCATAAGATACATAATATCACATAGAATATTAATCTATTAGAAATCTATTAGATATTATATATTATAATTTTATTATTATTATATATTTTTGTATTATTATAAATATTTATTATTATTATAAATATATAAAATATATATATATATTTAGTATTGAATTAATTTACTATTGAATAATAAATATTTTCATATTGAATAAATACTTTGAATTAATATTGAAATATTGACCAATTTCATTTGTTGGTCAATTTGAATTCACATGTGCAACTCGCATGATCATGGTTGTTGAAAGAGAAATCAAAGTCTCTTGGACTTTTCTCATGAACAGGTTTAGAAATATATTGATTTTTAAAATTTTGATAAACCACTGCTTCGTCTGGTGTCTACAATATAAATGTATGATTCATTTACTACTAATTTTATTTTACCAGATCGAAAATTTTTTATGCTTAAAGCTGGAATTTATAGATCCAATGTCACATTCAGTAAAAATTTATGATACATGTATAGGGTGTACTCAATGTGTACGAGCCTGCCCCACAGACGTATTGGAAATGATACCTTGGGACGGATGTAAAGCTAAGCAAATTGCTTCCGCACCAAGAACCGAGGACTGTGTAGGTTGTAAGAGATGTGAATCCGCCTGCCCAACAGATTTTTTGAGTGTCCGTGTTTATTTATGGCATGAAACAACTCGCAGCATGGGTCTATCTTATTGATACATTACAAAAAACTCCACTTGAATCATTTGATTCCTCTTTACCGACAAAAGCCCGTACTCGATAAAATTGATTATTTCGAGCACGGGTTTTTTTGGTCAAAACATATCTTGTCTTTATCACGAGTTATTTTCCTTGGTTAACAATACTTGTAGTTTTGCCGATATTCGCGGGTTCCTCAATTTTCTTTTTTCCTCATAGAGGAAATAAGATGTTTAGATGGTATACTATTTGTATATGCTTATTAGAACTCCTTCTAACAACCTATGCATTCTGTTATCATTTCCAATTGGACGATCCATTAATCCAATTGGAAGAAGATTATAAATGGATAGATATTTTTGATTTTCACTGGAGACTGGGAATCGATGGACTTTCCATAGGACCCATTTTACTGACAGGATTTATCACTACTTTAGCTACTTTAGCAGCTTGGCCAATTACGCGAAATTCGCGATTGTTCTATTTCCTGATGTTAGCAATGTACAGCGGTCAAATAGGATCATTTTCTTCTCGAGACCTTTTACTTTTTTTCATCATGTGGGAGTTAGAATTAATTCCTGTTTACTTACTTTTATCCATGTGGGGAGGAAAAAAACGTCTCTACTCGGCTACAAAGTTTATTTTGTACACAGCAGGGGGTTCTATTTTTCTCTTAATAGGAGTTCTAGGTATGGGTTTATATGGTTCCAATGAACCAACATTAGATTTTGAAAGATTAGCTAATCAATCATATCCTGTGGCATTGGAAATAATATTATATTTTGGTTTCTTTATTGCTTATGCTGTCAAATCACCGATTATACCCCTGCATACATGGTTACCAAATACCCATGGAGAAGCACATTACAGTACATGTATGCTTCTAGCTGGAATCTTATTAAAAATGGGAGCATATGGATTGATTCGGATCAATATGGAATTATTACCCCACGCTCATTCTATATTTTCTCCCTGGTTGGTAATAGTTGGAGCGATGCAAATAATCTATGCAGCTTTAATTTCTCTCGGTCAACGCAATTTTAAAAAGAGAATAGCCTATTCCTCTGTATCTCACATGGGTTTTACAATTATAGGAATTGGTTCTATAACCGACATGGGACTCAATGGAGCCATTTTACAAATACTCTCTCATGGATTTATTGGTGCTGCACTTTTTTTCTTGGCAGGAACGAGTTGTGATAGAACACGTCTTGTTTATCTCGACGAAATGGGAGGGATATCCATCCCAATGCCAAAAATATTTACCATGTTCAGTAGTTTCTCGATGGCTTCTCTTGCATTGCCAGGAATGAGTGGTTTTGTTGCGGAATCGGTAGTATTTTTTGGAATAATTACTAGTCCAAAATATCTTTTAATGCCGAAAATACTAATTACTTTTGTAATGGCAATTGGAGTGATATTAACTCCTATTTATTTATTATCTATGTCACGTCAGATGTTCTATGGATACAAGCTATTCAATGTTCCACACTCAAATTTTTTTGATTCTGGACCACGAGAACTATTTGTTTCAATTTGTATCTTTTTACCCATAATAGGGATTGGTATTTATCCTGATTTCGTTCTCTCGTTATCAGTTGACAGGGTACAAGCTATCCTATCTAATTACTTTTATAGATAGTGTTTCATTAATGAGACAAAAAGTCTTATAATTCTTTAATTTTAAGATTTTTAAAAAATCGTTCGCTGTACAATGCAAAAAAAGAAAGTGAATTAGAATTGTAATGAGATGCATTTCGAGTTTTTGTTTTGACAACCTGTCAAAACAAAAACTCGAACAAGCAAACTTTCGTTATATATGGGACGATATTCTTATGTATTTTTCATGTAGCTTATTCAATTAGATGTTAATGTGAATGAACCATAACTATGTAAACCTATTCCTAATAGATTGACCCCAAAATAGCATATCCAAATTATAAAAAATCCTATAGAAGCTATAAGTGCCGAATTCGTACCTTGTAAACTTTGATTTGTTCTAGTATGTGAATAAATCGCGAATATGGTCCAAGTAATAAATGCCCAAGTTTCCTTCGGGTCCCAACTCCAATAAGATCCCCATGCTTCATTGGCCCATACTGCTCCACAAAGAATGCCTATGGTTAAAAAGGTAAACCCTAAACAAATCATACGATAACTCCAATAATCCAAATGTTGAGTCAATTGATATTTGTAATAATTTTGAAATGAAAGAAAAGAAGGGTTTTTAAAAACCCTTCTTCTTTTTTCATTCAAGTATTTAATCTCACCAAAGAAAAATGATCTAATTAAGAAATTATTGCTTTTACAAAAAAAATTGATGTTGTTTCGAAATGTAATGATTAGAAGAGCAATTGATAATAACGATCCGCATAAAAGAGCTGCATAGCTCAATAACATCATACTTACGTGCATCATTAACCACTGAGATTGTAGAGCGGGTACTAATATTGCGGATTGATGCATTTCAGTTGAAAGACCCGACGTAGCGAAGCCTTGAGTAAAAATAGTACTTGGGGTAGTTATTATGCTTAAATCATTTTTATGGTTCAATTTCTTGGAAATTATATGAATAATAAATAAACTACATGAAAGGAAGATTAATGACTCGTATAAATTACTTAACGGAAAATGTCCCGAAGAAATCCAACGAGAAATTAATAATCCTGTTATAGAGAAAAAGGTGGCTATCATCCCTTTTTCCGATGAATCACGTAATCCTACGATTTCGTAGACTAATAAGTTCATGAAATGAATCGTAATCACAATTGAAATGATCGAAAAAGAGATATGAGTTAATATATGTTCTAAAGTCACAAATATCATAAAAAAAGTGTCCCATTACAGAATTGAAATCGGAAATTGAATACATTATAGGATACATTGTGTCTCTTTTAGAGGATGCCGCCACTCGGATTCGAACCGAGATGCTCTAGCACTGCTTCCTAAGAGCAGCGTGTCTACCGATTTCACCATGGCGGCTTACTTGAAATAATAATATTCAATTCATGTTGAATCGTCAAGAATCAAGGATTCAATATAGTCTAGGAAACATTAGAATCGATGAAAAAAGACTCCTTTAAATTCATATTTGAATCTTCATTCAATAAAATAATCCTTAGTTAGTATCGTCCTAGGTTCAGTTTTAACAATCAACTTTCACGTACTATAAACTAAGTTCCCCCGATACAGTTGAAATTTCGATAGTTTTGCTCTCAGTCGAGGTATAGAATTAAGAATTGTCCTTTTTCTTTCTATTTTTTTTTGATGATTTGTTTTTCATTTTGAATCCGATTTCATCGGATTCAAAATGAAAAAGATTGATTTTTTTTATTNAAAAAAAAAAAATCAAATAACTAAGATCTCATATGTATTACAATTTCATCACTAAATCCATTTGGAATTTTTCTAACAATTCCGATACTTTAGTATCATTAAGTATTAATACTCTTCATTATGTATATATATATAATATAAATAAGGTAACATTTACCAAACCAATTAAGTTTTAGGCTAGGCATATAAAAAAAAAAAGAGTTTAAATTTCTATGGCAATTGTACTATTCACAATAGAAAATCTTAATCCTATTTTTCTATTGTGAAAGGTTAATGGATAGGGAAAAATACTATTCTTAATAAGAACCCAATATACAGAAAACTCTTATTCTACATACCACAGCTAGTTATAACTAATATTGAGTAGTTCAATACATTAATTAATGTGAATCGTTCATCTTAAAAAATTTGCAGTTCTTCGGGCTATGTCAATTCCGATTATCCCAAGACTTTATTATTTGTTTGTCGCACAAAAAAACTTTTTGAATGTCCGGTGGAAACCGATTTCGCTAAAGAAAAAGCTTTTGCTGCAGTTAAATATCCTTTTTTCTTCCAAATATTCTTACGAATATGTTTTTTTGACATAGAAATACATTTTTTTGGAACTGCCATTCAAAAAAGGGTTACTCATTTTTATTTATCGTTGTATGTGAAAGACATGTATTGTTCGGAATAGATCGTTTTTTTTTAATCATTATCTATACTTTATTCTGTGAATAATAGTTTTTTTTTTTTAACTTTCAACATTTAACATAATTTAACATTTAACATAATATATATATATTTATATATTTTTCATTATTATTGTTTATTGTTCTTTTCGAAAGAGATAAGAATTGGTGAATCGGAAACAATTATTAATTATAAAAAAAATCTCAATTTGTTTGTTTTCTTATGGAACATACATATCAATATGCATGGATAATACCTTTTCTTCCACTTACAGTTACTATGTCAATAGGATTTGGACTTATACTTATTCCGACAGCAACAAAAAATATTCGTCGTATATGGGCTTTTCCTAGTATTTTTCTGTTAAGTATAGCTATGGGATTTTCGGCCAATCTGTCTATTCAACAAATAAATGGAAGTTTTATTTATCAATATCTATGGTCTTGGACCATAGATATTGATTTTTCCTTAGAGTTTGGATATTTGATCGATCCACTTACTTCTATTATGTCAATACTAATTACTACTGTTGGAGTCATGATTCTTATTTATAGTGACAATTATATGTCTCACGACCAAGGATATTTGAGATTTTTTGCTTATATGAGTTTTTTCAATACTTCCATGTTGGGATTAGTTACTAGTTCTAATTTGATACAAATTTATATTTTTTGGGAACTAGTGGGAATGTGTTCATATTTATTAATAGGGTTTTGGTTCACACGACCGATTGCCGCAAGTGCTTGTCAAAAAGCTTTTGTAACTAATCGTGTAGGAGATTTTGGTTTATTATTAGGAATCTTAGGTCTTTATTGGATAACAGGTAGTTTGGAATTTCGGGATTTGTTCGAAATAGCTAATAACTTGATCCATAATAATGGGGTCAGCTCCTTATTTGCTACTTTGTGTGCCTCTTTATTATTTGTCGGTGCAGTTGCTAAATCTGCACAATTCCCTCTCCACGTATGGTTACCTGATGCCATGGAAGGACCTACTCCTATCTCGGCCCTTATACACGCCGCTACTATGGTAGCAGCAGGAATTTTTCTTGTAGCTCGGCTTATTCCTCTTTTCATAGACATACCTTATATAATGAATTTCATTTCTTTAATGGGTGTAATAACAGTACTATTAGGAGCTACTTTTTCTCTTGCTCAAAGAGACATTAAAAGAAGTTTAGCTTATTCTACAATGTCTCAATTAGGTTATATTATGTTAGCTCTAGGTATAGGTTCTTATCGAGCGGCTTTATTCCATTTGATCACTCATGCCTATTCTAAAGCTTTATTGTTTTTGGGATCTGGATCCATTATTCATTCAATGGAACCTATTGTTGGATATTCACCAGAAAAAAGTCAGAATATGGTTCTTATGGGTGGTTTAACAAGATATGTTCCAATTACAAGAACTACTTTTTTATTAGGTACACTTTCTCTTTGTGGTATTCCACCTCTTGCTTGTTTTTGGTCCAAAGATGAAATTCTTAATGATAGTTGGTTATATTCACCAATTTTTGCAATAATACCTTGTTTCACAATAGGATTAACCGCATTTTATATGTTTCGGGTATATTTACTTACCTTTGATGGGTATTTGCGCGTTTATTTTCAAAATCACAGTAGCACTAAAAGTAACTCATTCTATTCAATATCTCTATGGGGAAAAGAAGCACCAAAAACAGTCAATAAAAATTTACTTTTATCAACAATGAATAGTAAGGTCCACTTTTTTTCAAAA